ATTAAAATTATGTTGGTCAAGTCTTCGGAAGAAATGTCTCTTTCGGTTCTTCAGTACCCACCTCGAGGATGGGCCCAACAGATCCTCCAACCTCTTGAGGTTGGTATTTTAGTTTGTGTCATTAGTACTGTCTTGGCAGGAATAGCTGGTGATTCCTTATTTGAGTTAGCTCGTTTAAGCACTTCTCAAACTCCAACTTTAATTTAAGTATGGATTGCCTGGATCACCAGGCAATCCATACTTAAATTAAAGTTGGAAGGACTGGATTCTTTCCGATATACTACTAATATGCCGCTGTGGTGGAATTGGTAGACACGCTACACTCAAAATGTAGTGGGCTTCCCGTGTCGGTTCGAGTCCGACCAGCGGTATTCTAAAAAGCACACAAAATTAATTTATTTTTTAATATTTATTTTTTCTTGTTATTTATTTTTCTTTTTTCTTTGTTGGCCTCTAGATGTGGTATACTATAAAGAACAAGTTTTCTTGGAAGCTTGGGAAAATCTCTACATTCGTAAAAACTTAATTAATCATGACTGCTATTTTAGAAAGACGTGAAAGCTCCAGCTTATGGGGTCGTTTCTGTGATTGGATCACTAGTACTGAGAACCGCCTATACATTGGTTGGTTTGGTGTTTTGATGATTCCTTGCCTATTGACTGCTATCTCCGTATTCATCATTGCATTCGTTGCAGCTCCTCCTGTAGATATTGATGGTATCCGTGAGCCAGTTTCTGGTTCCCTTCTTTACGGGAACAACATTATTTCTGGTGCTGTTATTCCTATGAGTAACGCAATCGGTATGCACTTCTACCCAATCTGGGAAGCTGCTTCCCTTGATGAGTGGCTTTACAACGGTGGGCCTTACCTACTAATCCTTTGTCACTTCCTAATCGGAATCTGTGCTTACATGGGTCGTGAGTGGGAACTATCTTTCCGTCTAGGTATGCGTCCTTGGATTGCTGTTGCTTACTCTGCACCAGTTGCAGCTGCATTCGCAGTTTTCTTGATCTACCCAATCGGTCAGGGTTCTTTCTCTGATGGTATGCCTCTAGGTATCTCCGGAACGTTCAACTTCATGATCGTATTCCAAGCTGAGCATAACATCCTTATGCACCCTTTCCACATGTTGGGTGTTGCTGGTGTTTTCGGCGGCTCTCTATTTAGCGCAATGCATGGTTCTTTGGTTACTTCCAGCTTGATCCGTGAAACTACTGAGAACGAATCTGCTAACGCAGGTTACAAGTTTGGTCAGGAAGAAGAGACTTACAACATCGTAGCTTAGCTTGTGTGTAGGCTACGACACTTTTTACTTTTTTTACTTTTGGGTGTCATGCTGGAACCCTACGTGGAGGAAAAACTTTGTCAAAGAAAAATTTATACCTGATGTATCTCGAAGAGATGCGCAAGCGAGAGCCTGAAGAGATGGCTTTCTTTTTTGAATACTGTATCCGAGTACCACCAGGACATGAGATAATCTCTCAAGAATGCATGTTCCTTACGGACAGTGAGTATGATTTGGCAGAATTGTACTTCTTATTTTCTTATGAGAACGAAATAGTCGATTTCTTATTCTTGGTCACCTTTGTGGACAAGAGAAGATTCGAAGCGGAGAAGAGACGATGTGCACGATTTGAAAGTGTCGATACACAATTTGACAGTGTAAAGAAATCCGATACTGGCAAGAACTTTCATACAACAAGTTCGCTTCGTAAAAAGTACAGAAGCAACTTTGTAGGGGGGAAGAGATTTTTAGGCGGAAATTCCTTTCCGCCCTTTTTCTTCCCTGTCACCTTCTTTTTCCCTGTCACCTTCCAGGTATTACCATTAAGCTATTCTAATTCTATAGTTCTTTTAAAGAAGTTCGTATAAATTTTTTAAAACCTGTAAGTGATTACTTGAATAGATATTGTTTTTTTGCACAAGGCAATCAGCATCCTAGCTTTACATATATATGTAGAGAAGGTTCAGAGACTACTGGAGAGGTTTAGTCCTCATTAATTACCAGCAAGCACGAGTTCCCAACATTGGTTCAATAAATCAGTGAAGATATAGTCCAATCCTCAAAGAAATTTAAGGTAGTCTTAATCAGAAGCGTAAGACTTAGAAAATAAAAATGGCACACGGTTACTTTGGTCGTTTGATCTTCCAATATGCTTCTTTCAACAACTCTCGTTCCCTACACTTCTTCTTGGCTGCATGGCCAGTTGTAGGTATTTGGTTTACTTCCATTGGTGTTTCCACTATGGCATTTAACCTAAACGGTTTCAACTTCAACCAATCTGTTGTAGACTCTCAGGGTCGTGTAATCAACACTTGGGCTGATATTATTAACCGTGCTAACCTAGGTATGGAAGTTATGCACGAGCGTAACGCTCACAACTTCCCTCTAGATTTGGCAGCGGTAGAGGCTCCAGCTGTTAACGGCTAATCGATTATTCGATTAGGCCTGGAGAGCCCTTCGGGGCTCTCGTTGTGAATTGAGAGGCTTTCGTGAATTAAAAATGAAGTAGAAAATCTAATAAAAAATGCAAATTTTGAC